TGCAAAAAAAAAAGAGAAAATAATTTATACTCCTGTTGCAGCTCCTACGGCAGCTTCCGTGATTTACCCGAAGCTTTTGAGATGAGACATTCATAAACAACTCGACCATAATTTTGTTATAGAAATATATAAAGAAATAGATAATAACAAATTACTAAAAAGATAAATACAAAAAAGAAAATATACGAAGAAATTCGTCCCCCTCCCACATATTTGATAGCCTCCCCTATAAAAAAACTGAAAATACCAACTCCATTTGGAATTCCATCAATTACCTGTTTATCCAAAAAAGAATAGAATTTAGCTAACTTTCTTACATTCGCAATTATGGATACTTCAAAAAAAGCATCTATAGAACCACGATTATATGACAAAAAATAAATAATATTGATTATTTTGTCAGAAATCCTTTTTTTAGGAGCACTTTTTTGAAATAAATTAAAGAAGTTCAAATTTTGTAAAGAAGAAAAAATAGGTTTATAGAAAAAAGACGCTATAAATATTCCTAAAAAAGCTATACTCACCGAAAAAGTTGCATTTCTAAAAAATTCATACCAATCCATAGAATTCTTTGAATTTGGATGCAAAAGATCTATATACGGAATTAACAATTTAGATAATATATCCAAATCCATTCCTTCTTGGCTGAAAGAAATTCCAATGGACCCGACGAAGAAAGTAAATAGTACTAATACAAGCATAGAAAAGATCATAGTATTGTCAGATTCATGAGGATAAAAAAAAGGAATGTTTTGAGTACCAAAATGGGTACTATCAAGAAACAGACGTCTTATGCTTTTGACATTTCGATTTCTTCGATGTGAATATGTCCTCTCCCGAAAAAAAGAAGTCCTTTCATTATTATTCATTGTTAATAAAGCTAATAAATGAATTTTCTTTTTTAATTTTTTTTTTTCTTCTTTGCCCCATAAAGATATTGAATAGAATGAACTATTTTTCTTTCCATTGAAATTTTGAAAATGAATGTTTAAATATCCTTCAAAAACAAGTAAATAAATTCGAAACATATAAAATGCTGTTAATCCAGCGGTGGAACAAGCTATTATTGCGACAATTGGTGAATACAACCAACTATCATTAAGAATCTCATCCTTGGACCAAAAACAAGCAAAAGGTGGGATACCACAAAGAGAAAGTGTACCTATTAAAAAAGCCATTTTTGTAATTGGCGCATGTTTTGTTAAACCGCCCATAAGAACCATATTTTGACTTTTATCTGGAGAATATCCAACAATAGCTTCCATTGAATGAATAATGGATCCAGATCCTAAAAACAACAATGCTTTTGAATAAGCATGAGTAATCAAATGAAATAAAGCGGCTCGATAAGAGCCCATACCTAAAGCTAACATCATATAACCCAATTGAGACATTGTAGAATAGGCTAAATTTTTCTTAATATCTTTTTGAGCAATAGCTAAAATAGCTCCTAATACTACTGTTATTATACCTATCAAAGCTATTCCAGGCATTATGGAGGGTATAACTATGAAAAGAGGAAAAAGTCGAGCTACAAGAAAAATTCCCGCTGCTACCATAGTCGCAGCATGTATAAGAGCAGAAATAGGAGTAGGACCTTCCATAGCATCTGGTAACCATACATGAAGAGGGAATTGGGCAGATTTTGCAACTGATCCGCAAAATAACAAGAGGGCACACAAAGTAACAAAAATAATATTTACCTCATTCTTATAAATTAAATTTTGGAATATTTGAAATAAATCCCTAAATTCCAAACTACCGGTTATCCAATAAAAACCTAAAATTCCTAATAACAAACCAAAGTCCCCTACACGATTCGTTACAAACGCTTTTTGACAAGCATTTGCCGCAATAGGACGTGTGAACCAAAAACCTATTAATAGATAAGAACACATTCCAACCAATTCCCAAAAAATATAAACTTGTATCAAATTGGAACTAGTAACTAATCCTAACATTGAAGTATTAAAAAAACTCATATAAGTAAAAAATCTCAAATAGCCTTGATCATGAGACATGTAACTATCACTATAAATTAGAACCAGAATACCAACAGTAGTGATTAATATTGACATAATAGAAGTAAGTGAATCGATCAAGTAGCCAAACTCTAAAGACAGATCATTATTTATAGTCCAAGACCATACATATTGATAGATAGAACGATTCTCGATTTGATGAATCGATAAATCGATCGAAAAAACCATAACTATGGTTAACAATAAAATACTAGGAAAAGCCCACATACGGCGAATATTTTTTGTTCCTGTGGGAAAAAGTAGAAGTCCTACCCCTATTAAAATGGGAACGGGAAGGGGGATGAAAGGTATGATCCATGAAGATTGATGTGTATATTCCATAGAAAAAAAAAAGAATCAAAAATATTTAGATTCTTTATGAATTTTGTTTCTTATTCCTTTGTTTTATCTCTTTTGTTTGTAAAGGGGTTCGGTTAATAAAAAAGTGGATATAGAAATAGAATTGGATATTTATTCTTAATTGTTCTGAATCTTTTCAGAATGGTCCCAATATTAGAAAGTACAAAGTGAAAACCGGCCAATAAGAAAATTCCTAGTGAAAAAAAAAAAAAATTATTAAAGTAATATATTCATTAATCAATATTATTATTAATTCCTATGTTAGGTTAGTCATTTTTTAATTTATATATATATATTCAGAAAATAGTAAGAAAAATCACTATTACTAAATTAAAAAATTGTAAAATAAAAATTGTTATCGATAGAGCGAAGATGAGGATAAATCAGTACACCAACAACATTTCTTTTTTTGTATTTAGTTCCTTTTTGAACTAATGGATTATTTTACATTACAATAAAAAGAGATCCATATAGATCTATTATCTATGAAAAATTTGGAAAAGGTTTATAATATTCAATGTTTTTACTTTTTTTTTTTTTGATAAAAAAAAAAAAAAAGAAAGACTGAATTCAGATAGATAAGACATACGGCTAATTGCAGAATAATTCGTTTTCATTTACAGAAAAAATGTCTTTCACATCAAACTATAGCAACGAAAAAACTATACTAGTTTTATGGCAGTTCCCAAAAAACGCACTTCTAGATCAAAAAAAAAAATTCGTAAAAATTTTTGGAAAAAAAAAGGATATACGGCAGCATTGAAAGCCTTTTCATTAGCTGAATCTATTTTTACAGGTAACTCAAAAAGTTTTTTTTGTAAGAAATAAAAATGTTGGACTGGAATACTATGAATTAGCTCGATTCAAAGAGTATTCTTTAATAGTCATTTTAGAATAATACTATTATAGAATAGTAAACATCTATTTAGAATATATTATATATTATTCTAGAATATCATAATAGATATCTTTTCAACATAGGTCATCGAAAGGATCTCAAAGACCCACCAAAGCACGAAAGCCGGGATTTTTCACAAAATAGATTCCTATTCAAAGAGAGCATAACTGCATGGATAAGCTCACACTAACCCGTCAATTTAAGATCCAATTCGGTATTTTCTTTGGAAAATATTGGGAAGGAATTGGAAACAGAAAAAAAAGGTTTTCTATTCATATTTATTGAAACAGTTGATTAGAAGATCATAATTGGATCCACATATGTTTGGTAAAAGTAAAAAGAATAATTTTATCCTTTGAAAGAAAAGTGCTCAATTCAAACATGAAAACGTGACTGACTTCATTCGTTCTCGTTATTTTTGGTTGGGGAGAAGAAGTGGAGATTATCGAACGAGGAGAAAGGATCTAATTACGTCGAAAGAATTGAACGAGGAGCCGTATGCGGTGAAAATCTCATGTACGGTTCTGTAGAGTGGCAGTAAGGATGACTTATTTGCCAACTTTGACACTATTAACCCGAAAAAACCAAACTCTGCGTTACGTAAAGTTGCCAGAGTACGCTTAACCTCAGGATTTGAAATTACTGCTTATATACCTGGTATTGCCCATAATTTACAAGAACATTCTGTAGTCTTAGTAAGAGGGGGAAGGGTTAAGGATTTACCTGGTGTGAGATATCACATTGTTCGAGGACCCCTAGATGCTGGCGCAGTAAAGGATCGTCAACAAGGGCGTTCCAAATATGGAGCCAAAAAGCCAAAATAAATTCTTATTTTAGCCCCCATAAGTTAAGTTATAAAAAAATGGATTATTAAGCTCATGTCACGACGAGGTACTGCAGAAAATAAAATCCAAAAATCCGATCCAATTTATCGTAATCGAGTAGTTAACATGTTGATTAATCATATTATGAAACACGGAAAAAAAGCATTGGCTTATCGAATTTTCTATCGAGCTCTGAAAAGGATTCAACAAAAGACAGGGCAAAAAAATCCACTTCACGTTTTACGTGAAGCAGTACTTGAGGTAACTCCCAAGATAGCAGTAAAAGCAAGACGCGTGAGCGGATCGATTCAGCAAGTTCCCATTGAAATAAAATCGGCACAAGGAAAAGCACTTGCCATTCGTTGGTTATTAGTGGCATCCCGAAAACGTCCGGGTCAAAATATGGCTTTCAAATTAAGTTCCGAATTAGTGGATGCTGCCAAAGGGCGTGGTGATGCGATACGCAAAAAGGAAGAGACTAAGAAAATGGCAGAGGCAAATAGAACTCGTGCACATTCTCGTTAATCCATGAACAGGATCTATGGTCTATATACACACATAGACCTAGGGATCCATACAATTTTTTTGGAGATTCCATGTAATTACTAATTTATGATTTGAGATGTACAGAATGAAAATATCATTCTCGAGTCTACGAGAATTTTTCTGAAAGACTTTCATTTGCTTATGGGAGGGAAATAGATTAGAATCAAAATGAAATAGATATATTCTATTCAACCGGGTTATTCTATTCCACCTCTTAGAAAAAAAAAACTTCAGTCAGGAGGCTACCATGACCAAAGATACTATTGGTGATATACTAACCTTGCTACGCAATGCTGAGATGAATCGAAAAAGAACTATTCAAATACCACTCAGTAATATTACCGAAAACATTGTAAAAATTATTTTACGACAGGGTTTTATTGAAAACGTCAGAAAACATCGAGAAAGCAACAAATACTTTTTAGTTTTAACTCTACGGTATAGAAGAAATATGAAAGGATCATATCCCATTAAAACCTTTTTCAATTTAAAAAGGATTAGTACACCCGGTCTACGAATCTATTCTAACTATACTAAAATTCCTAAAGTTTTAGGCGGGATAGGGATTGTAATTATTTCGACTTCTAGGGGTATAATGACGGATCGAGAGGCTCGGTTAGCAAAAATAGGAGGTGAAATTATATGTTACATCTGGTAACCTTGATTGTTCCGAAATCCGAACTCGCAGACGCTTTTCTAGTCACCTTAAAGATAAGGGAAGGGCCTTTTAGGGGTGGTCTTCTTAGAAGACTTAACTTAAATTCATATGCCGGTTTCACTTATTAGGCAAGACACTTATCCATTTTGGGGCCCCATTGATACTGTTTTTATTACTGGGCGCGACGACAATTACGATTATTCATTTGATTTAATCTATGTTGCAGGTTGGTTTCGGTAAATTTCAAGAGAAAAAACAATAAAAAAAAAAAAAAAAAAAAGGGGGGGGGGTTCCCTATTTTTAACTTACATATGGTAACCTTCCGATTGCCGAAATCGGAACACGCAAAAGATTTTCTAGTAGACATAGAAAAAGATCTTAAGTATGAGGGCTCATGTAAAATGGTGAGCTCAGTATGCACCTCAGATTCATATGGGGTAGCATTATTTATGCAATATGATCGAGAATTTGTACATAATTTATTGTACCAACATTATTATCTAAATGCACGTCAGTATATTTAGATTTTGGAAGAGATGATTGGGGCCCTATTGATACGGTTTCTATTCTTGGGGACGTCCATGACGACGCCTTTAAATCACATTAATAACTTCTAATTTCTGATTTTTAGGCTATGTTTCCAAAAATACTTACTGGATACAACCGGTAAAGGAAAAAAAGGAAGCATAGCCGACCCCAATCCGATTAGACTCTTTGAACATATTTTTTAGGAGGAACAAAAATTTTAAGTTCAAAATGTAAGGAAACCCTATTTTCTTACAATATATAAATTTGGTATTCAATTGAATTTCTAAGGAGTTAAAAATATGAAAGTGGCGGCCTCTGTTCGTAAAATTTGTGCAAAATGTCGATTGATCCGTAGGCGAGGTCGACTTATAGTAATTTGTTCGAATCCAAAACATAAACAACGACAAGGATAATATTAAATTCAAATAAAATAAAAAGGGCTTTCGATTAATAAGATTTTTTATTTGAATTCTATTCAAATAAAAAATCTTATTAATATTCTATTTTCTTAAATACTAAATCATAAAAATAGAAAAATTTAGATTCTATATTCGAATCTAGTCTATAGTTATAAGTATTCGAATAAATAGAATTGCTTATTGCTTTATATTTGAAAAAAGGTATTCTATAGTAATCAAATTATAGAATACAATCGAGTAACTAGTTAGAAAATAGTAAAGAATCCTTTTTGACAGGAAATGGATATATCCATATATTTCGGACTTATCTTAAAAAAAAAAAAAAAAAAAAAAAAAAAAAAAATGGCAAAATCTATACCAAAACTTGGTTCACGGAAAACTGGACGTATTGGTTCGCGTAAGCATCCTCGTAAAATACCAAAGGGGATTATTTATATTCAAGCTAGTTTCAACAATACCATTGTGACTGTTACAGATGTAGGAGGTCGGGTGATTTCTTGGTCCTCCGCCGGTTCATGTGGATTCAAGGGTAGACGAAGGGGGACACCATTTGCCGCTACAACCGCAGCGGGAAATGCTATTCGAACAGTAGTCGATCAAGGCATGCAACGAGCAGACGTCAGGATAAAAGGTCCCGGTCGAGGAAGAGATGCGGCATTAAGAACTATTTCTCGAAGTGGGATACTATTAAAGGTTATACGGGATGTAACCCCTATACCACATAATGGATGTAGGGCTCCTAAAAAAAGACGTGTGTAAAACGAACAATAAACATGAAAGAAAAAAATTTCAAGAGAAATAAACAATTAAATCAAGAGTTTCATAAAAATAAATTACTATGATTCGAGAAAAACTAAAAGTATCTACTCAGACACTACAGTGGAAGTGTGTTGAATCAAGGGTAGACAGTAAGCGTCTTTATTATGGACGCTTTATTCTGTCTCCACTTCTGAAAGGTCAAGCAGATACAATAGGCATTGCAATGCGAAGAATTTTGCTCGGAGAAATAGAGGGAACATGTATCACACGTGCAAAATCTGAGAAAATACCACATGAATATTCTACCGTAGTAGGTATTCAAGAATCAATACATGAAATTTTAATGAATTTGAAAGAAATTGTATTGAGAAGTAATCTGTATGGAACTCGGGAGGCGTCTATTTGTTTCAAAGGTCCTGGATATGTAACTGCTCAAGACATCATTTTACCACCTTCGGTGGAAGTCATTGATAATACACAACATATAGCTAACCTAACGGAACCTATTAATTTGTGTATTCAATTACAAATTGAGAGAAAGCGGGGATATCGTATAAAAACACTAAACAACATTCAAGATGGAAGTTATACTATAGATGCTGTATTCATGCCTGTTCGAAATGCAAATCATAGTATTCATTCTTATGTGAATGGAAATGAAAAACAAGAGATACTATTTCTCGAAATATGGACAAATGGAAGTTTAACTCCTAAGGAAGCACTTTATGAAGCCTCCCGGAATTTGATTGATTTATTTATTCCTTTTTTACATGCAG